CATCGAAAAATAAGGTTATCAAATGAATTGTAATTACAATTGAAACCATCGAAAAAGAAATATGAGTTAATATATGCTCTAAAGTTAAAAATATCATAAAAATCTTGAATCCCTTAATCTTAATTAAGAAATTAAAATTGGGAACTGAATTCATTATATGATCTATTGTATCTCTTCTCGAAGATGGCATGCCGCTACTCGGACTCGAACCGAGATGCTTTAGCACTGCTTCCTAAGAGCAGCGTGTCTACCGATTTCACCATAGCGGCTTGCTCGAACTCATAATAGCCTATTCATATTCAATCGTCGAGATTGGAGGAGTAAATTCAATGCAATGTTTTTTAGGAAAGATTTAAACTGATAAATCCAAATTCATTCAAATAGGGATTTGAAGGTTCATTATTTTCATTTAGGGTGTCAGTTTATTAAATTAATTTAAGACTTTCGTGTAGGTTATGCTTTCCTGAGATTGAACTCTTGTAACTAGATAATTCTACCGCGATCGAACTCAAAAAAATGCATTTTTACAAAATAGACCCCATTTTGTTTGAATTATTTTAAAATGACACATTTTTCGTACACAATATCCTAACTAAGCTAACGGCTTTTTTGATTGGGTTGAAAGCGAAAGATATATGGGAGATCTATCTAATAATTTAGAGAAAGGAAATTAAGAAGTCCGAAAGTTACACAAAAAGTTTTAAAAATGGAATCAATTAGTATCAACAATTCATTAATTTTAACTTAGCTAAAGATTTTCTATTTGCTCTTCTATAGATATGATATAGAGAGAAAAAAGAATTTTCTTATTTATTATTGGAATTGTAACAAATAGTTCGATGGGGAAAATAAAACTCCCCACCTTGGAAATGAAAAAACATACTAAAAGAGGGTTAAAACCTCCTGTCTTTATTCTTTTTTCAAACAAAAAAAGTATTAGTTGTAGAATTCATTAAACAGAAGAATTCTTATTCCTATATCATAGGAGAAAAGAAAGGTCCATTTCATATTGATTAGCCCAACAATAATAACAATAGGTAATGTAAATTGTTCATTTTTAATTATGAAATGGACCTTTTTTTCGAGTCAAATCAATTCAGATTATTCCAACGTTTTATTACTTATTTGTTTGTCGCACAAAAAAACTTTTTGAATTTCCGGTCAAAAGAGATTTCCCTAACGAAAAAGCTTTTAACGCTGCCCAATATCCCTTCCGTTTCCAAATATTTTTACGAATACGCTTTTTTGATATAGAAGTACGTTTTTTTGGAACTGCCATTTAAAAATGAAGAGGTTACTCATTATTATAGTTGGATGTGAAAGACATCTATTGTTCAAAACGAATTGTTCTTTTTATTCTCTAGATAATATTATTTTCATATAAATGTAGATAGGTGAAAGATATGTGAAAATTGCATAAAATATTACTAGAAGAAGAGGATATATGATTTTTTTTTCAAAAAGAAAATGGTTTTTCTAGTCCATACAATATTCGTAAGAAAGAAAAATTTGTATTGATTGATATTGATACTTTTATTTCTCTTTCTTATTCAAATCTATAGAATATGCCGTGCCCTAGCAATTAAATTGGTTGAACTCTATAACATAAAGAATCAAAAAGACCCTACATTTCTATTTCTGCCTATTTTCGTCGTTCTACATTTAATTTACATGTACTAAAATACATCGAAAGGGTTAAGAACCCCACCCTTGTTGCTTACTGAAAAACTTTAATCTTTAATGTTTTTTATTTTATTAGACTGGAAATAAATCAATCAATTCCATAATGAACTAGTTCATTATTTTGAATAAACTAACTAAAATAGCGAGTTCTTATTTCATTAGGCCAGGTTAGTGATCTTAGTTAATCTAATCCTATGATTCATATTAGTATTTTTAGTGTAATTCTTTATACTTGCTCTATGACTAGAAATTTTTTAATAATCATTGAATTTTTCATTTTCGGTATCTTCATAAATATATTAGTGACTAACTAAGTATTCACGTTTTACGAGTACTTTAGTTATATCATTTGACCAATTGTAACTTCTTGATTTGAATAGTTGAAGTATTTAAGAAAGACTCACAATAAACAATAAGTAAGAATATAAAATTAGAAAATTCTATTTAAGTTAGTACATATCTTGATTTTTTTATTGACTCCTTTCAAAAGAGATAAGATCCGGTGAATCGGAAACACTTAATTAAGAATAAAAAACCTTTTATTTTTTATGGAACAGACATATCAATATGCATGGATAATACCCTTCGTTCCACTTCCAGTTCCTATGTTAATAGGGGTGGGACTTCTTCTTTTTCCCACGGCAACAAAAAATCTTCGTCGTATGTGGTCCTTTCATAGTATTTTATTGTTAAGTATAGTCATGATTTTTTCGATTGATCTGTCTATTCAGCAAATAAATAGCAGTTCTATCTATCAATATGTATGGTCTTGGATCATCACTAATGATTTTTCTTTAGAATTCGGCTACTTAATTGA